TCCTCGTACCAACAAAAAGAAAAGGTTAATGATACAATCAAGCAATCAATTATGCCCCAATTATTTTTATTTTATTCCATCGCTAAGATTCATCCAGTCAAAGTAACTAATCAAAGTAACTAAGAACTTCGAATTAAAGAAAGAATATTAATATTATATATTCAGAATCAGACCTACTCCGATATCTCTTTCTTTCGTTTCTCTACACAGAGTCTTTGTGAATCCATAGAACTTTCGGTCTTCCGTTTCTTGGTTCCGAACTGGTATGTCAATTCTTCCATCTTTTCTTGATTTCATATCTTTATTCATCCAATTCACAGCCACAAGAATACGAGGGTTTCTATTGAAACCCACACGCAACAGTAGGGCAAAGAAAATCTATCTTTAGTTCATCTATAACTAGTCAATATCTAATATCACATATACATGTTTTTCTTCCATAACGTAAACCATTAGATTCAATCGAATTTGAGAATCAATTTATTTGTTTAGGAATCCCATTTTTTGTAAATTCTTTTCTGCTTTGCGTTTTCTTTATCATTATTCCAAATCTAAATAGACAAATTCAATTGATTAGGGCGAATTATTGCATAGAAATATCATTGATCTAAGTTCATGCAATTTTTTTATTATTAATTATTTAATTATTTCCTTTTGGTCAATCATTGAATAAAATCAACTGTAAAGTAGAATTCTTTCTCCTGTTTTTTATTTCAATTTATTTCAATTTGATCACACACCGTAAACATATATCGTATTCAAATTTTAATTTGAATAAGAAGACTGGCCGACCAATAAAAAATAAAAAACTAAATCTCCGTCAAGGAAAGGTAGGATATTAAGTGGATGAAAGGCTGATTTTAGGAAAAAGATCTTTTGGATCTCTTTCCTTTTATGTTTTTACAACTCTTTCATTTTAATATCGTAATCTTTGATTTTTTTGTTCCTATTCTTTTCTATCATATAGAAAGTCCTGTATGTTTCTAGTCCTTAAGTAAATCACCGTGAACCACACATACATTGCTTTGCGCGAAGCAAGAAAAAAGACTATTTCAATGATGACCCTCCATGGATTCACCTATATAAGCCGCAGCTAAAGTTGCAAAAATAAGAGCTTGAATACCACTTGTAAATAATCCAAGGAACATGACAGGGATAGGAACCACTAAAGGTACTAAAGAAACAAGAACAACTACTACTAATTCATCTGCTAAGATATTTCCGAAAAGTCGAAAACTAAGCGACAAAGGCTTTGTGAAATCTTCTAGGATGTTAATGGGTAAAAGGATTGGGGTTGGTTGAATATATTTCCCAAAATAGCTTAATCCCTTTTTGGTAAGACCCGCATAGAAATATGCCACTGACGTGAGTAAAGCCAAAGCAACAGTAGTATTTATATCATTCGTGGGTGCGGCTAACTCCCCATGAGGTAATTCTATGATTTTCCAAGGTAAAAGAGCTCCTGACCAATTAGAAACAAAAATAAATAGAAAGAGAGTTCCAATAAAAGGAACCCAAGGGCCGTATTCTTCTCCAATTTGGGTTTTACTCACATCTCGAATGAATTCGAGAACATATTCGAAAAAATTCTGACCCCCGGTCGGAATGATTTGTGGGTTTCGAACAGCTATAGTAGCTGAACCTAATAAGATAGCAATTACAACCCAAGAAGTAATAAGTACTTGGCCGTGGACTTGGAAACCCCCTATTTGCCAATAGAAATGTTGGCCTACTTCCACACCGGATATATTGTATAGTGTGTTGATGGAACATGATAGTGCATTCATATTGACCTCTGGAAAAGAAAATGAAACTTTAAAGAAAATTATTTTAATTCAACCATCTCGTTGTCTACTTGAATCGGATCTTTTGAATATCAACGAATAGTTTGAATACTAACTAATCATATAATATCTACAGTTCTTTTTATTCGTTTTTCAAAATCCATAGATAAATAAATAATAACCAATTCTATCGGATTTTCGAAGTAAAAGTTATTTATCTTATTATTAATCAAGGATTTCTTATATAGCTAGAATGGCCCTCACAAATTGCGAATACTAATTTGTTAAGAATTAAGCGAATTGAAGATATAGCATCATCATTCGCTGGAATCGAAATATCGGCAAGATCAGGGTCACAATTTGTATCGATTAAACAAATTGTTGGAATTCCCAAAGTGATACACTCTCGCAGAGACGTATATTCTTCCTGCTGATCAACGATGATTACAATATCAGGTAACCCTGCCATATATTTAATCCCGCCCAGATATGTTTGCAAGCGAGATAATTGTCTTTTCACCACAGCCGCATCCCTTTTTGGCAAATGGTTGAGTCTTCCCGTTTTTTGTTCCATTCTTAAGTCCCTGAACTTATGAAGTCTCGTTTCTGTAGTCGACCAATTTGTTAACATCCCGCCGAGCCATTTTTTATTAACACAATGACACCGGGCCTTTATTGCAGCCCGTGCTACTGAATCAGCTGCCTTTTTTTTGGTACCAACAATCAAGAACTGTTTTCCTCTACTTGCTGCATCAAAAACCAAATCACAGGCTTCGGATAAAAAACGAGCAGTTCTAGTAAGATTTGTAATATGAATACCTTTACGCTTTGCAGAGATATAAGGTGCCATTTTAGGATTCCATTTCCTAGTACCATGGCCAAAATGAACTCCTGCCTCCAGCATCTCTTCCAAGTTAATGTTCCAATATCTTCTTGTCATTTCTCCCCACACCCCTTTTTTTGAAAAAAAAACGAGGGACCTTGAACGGAAATAAAGAATTGTTCCGATGGAACCTTCTCTTCTACCGTAGATTGGGCATCCAGAGACGGCCAAGCCATTAGTCTTTTCTATTGCTTACTATTTTGATTATCAAATCAAATGACTGCACAAAATACAGATAGTCAACAAGAAGAATCTACTTTTCTAAGAATCATTAAATCCTATAGATGATTGTTCTGCTCTATCATGGAAGTTCTTTGAAAGAAAAGAATCAAATAATTTTCTGTGGTGAAAGAAAATATCTCGCATTTCCCCCTCGAATAGGTCGTTTTTTTTTGTTTCAAAAGGGCTCTTATCATATTGTTTTGAAGGGGGCACTGCTCTTTTCAATCCGGTACCGACAGGTATCATACCCCCCAAAACAACGTTCTCTTTCAGGCCCTTCAACCAATCGATTCGACCCCGGAGAGCCGCTTTTGCTAAGACTCGAGCGGTTTCTTGAAAACTCGCTTCAGATATAAAACTTTGAGTATTGAGAGATGCTCTTGTTATTCCCAATAAAAGGGCTCGGTAACAAACCCCTTCTTCCAACGCGCGCCCCACTCGTTCCGCTCGCAACAATCCAATTAATTCTCCCGGTAAAAAAACATTAGACATTCCATCTTCTGAAACCAACACCTTTGATGTTATTTGACGTACAATAATTTCTATATGCCTATTATGAATCTGCACCCCCTGGGATCGATAAACCTTTTGGATCTTATTAACCAAAGATATACGACTTTGCACTATACTTAGCTCAGCACCAATCAAGAATGCCCATGGCATTCCAAGAATTCTTGTTATATGGTCATTCCAACCCCCCACCCTCTTCTCTAGATTCATTGATATTGAATCAATCGAACGCACTTCTAATACTTGTTCTACTTTTGGGAGCCCTTGGGTTATATCACCAGATCTGGATTTTTCATATATAAATGTAATTAAAGTATCTCCTTGGTACAGAATTTCCCCATAATGACCATGAACAGTTGCCCTGGGAGTGGCCAAATAAGGCTTAGCTAATCGTATTACTACAGAGTCAACTTGAACAAGTATAACTTGGCCTGATTGTAGGTGTGGTGCCTTTTTGACTATACATATATTTTCACAAATAAGCTGCCCAAGATTTATTATTGTAGATGTTTCGTGAAAATAATTGAGATAGAGAAAATCCCAATTCAAATTGAAAATAATGTTACCACGTGGATCGGGATTATAACTTTTCTCATTTTCATCCATTAAAAAATATTTAATTACTTGAAAAGTCTGTTTTAAATTGTCAAGTTGCAAATAGTTATTAAACAAGATCTGATTATAAGTTATAAAATGGTAAAATGAATAAACATTTGCAAGTAGAAAGGCTGTTCCTAAAGGCCCCGGCGAATTCTTAATTGGAATTCGAGGATCTTTTGTAATTTTAATTGATTCTTTTATCACATTGTGATATTTTACACCGTTGAATGGACCCATTCGAAAACAATTGGATGATGACAAAATTATCAACGACTGGAATCCCGTATTTCTATTCAACAACGTATGAATAGTTTTTTGATTTTGATTGAGGGGTTGTTCATTGGAATAAATAGACGAAAACAGATTGATATTGGTCCAATCTGATCCATTAGCAGAGAGGAACCCCGAGCCCGATGGATCATTCCGTTTTCCGATATATGAAATAGTGGATTTCACCAAGTCGATTCTTAGGGAATGTCGAATCAAATCATTTACCCTTATTTCAACAAGTGAAGCGCGGGCTTCTTGACTAGAAGAACTTTTTTTGTCTTGCGTCCAATTCAATACTAAACAAGTGCGAACTAATTGAATGCTTGTATCAGAAATTCCTCGAATAGGTTTCCCAGTTCCAGAAAGGATATAATTGACAACTTGAAGTTGCACATTATCCCTTTCCTGGAGCGGATCGGGGGGAAAAAGCGTTGCTAAAGTTATACTGTCCATTATTTCATATGTGACGACAGGCCGAACCAAAACAAAATATTTTTTCTTGCTAAGTGTAATTCGTTGAGCATAGATCCATTTTTTTGATTCCTTGGAATTTTGTTTTCCTGTTCCTAGTGGTATCAAGACGCCGCTATGTCGGGATATCTTATCTGTCTCCCCAGGAAAAAGGATATCTCCAGAAAAGATTTTAAGTTCAATTCTTGTTTTTTTTCTCTCCACTCGGACCAACCCGCCCACTCGGGTTCTTATATTTAAAGTAATTTCTGTATCTACCCCAATGATACTATTGTTGCGTACCATTATGTAAGAAGATCCGGGTAAAATATGCACTTCCTCGGGAATGAAAAAAAACCGATCTACTTTCATTTGGTATTTTGGCAAAAATTCCTTGCCTCCTCGATACTCAATCAAATCCTCTTTTTGGAGGATTGAATGCATTTCTAGAGTCCCATATTTAGTAATGCCCAAACTCTTTCTTCTGTATCGAGGATCATCGAAGTAAGCAAGAATACTTTTTCTACGCAAAATACCATTGGGGGGGATTTCAATCGAAATACCTGAGGGGAGCATTAGTTCGTTCTCGCGTTCTTGAATCCACTGGAGTGGAATGATGAATCTATTTCTTCGCCTCTGTGAGAATAAATCAGAATTCTGGTAGAGAATGGGGGGATCCGTGAGATTCCAACGACCAATTTGACTAATGTCTAAATAATAAGGAATCCTATGTTCTTTTTTACCCGAAAAATCTTCAGGGAATAATTTTTGTCTCGACCGATCATTCGTTCCTGAGAGGTTAGATGAGGATCCTCTCTTGAGAGAACGAAAAAGCGCATTCATTTGATCTTGATCCTTGTGGAGCGCAAGTGAGACTAGACTAGATCTGCGCGGACCTCCTAATAATATCCATAAATGACTTGTTTTTGGTAATAGATGAACGTTGCCGTATGTAAATTCGGGTGCATGATACACGTCGGTGCTCCAGTGCATTTCTCCGTCCGAGTCAGAATAAATATGTTTTCGAACCTTCTCTTTAAAATTCAAAGTGAATGCTCCTGCACGAATCTCCGCAATTACTTGTTCTGATTCTACATATTGATCGTTTTGAACTAAAAGAAAACTTTGGGGTGGAATATTTACATTATGCCGAATATCTTCACTCTCAATAGTTACATATAAGTTTATAGAACATAGAAAGGCGGGATGTCCATGGCGTGTACGTGTCGGATGAACCAAATCCTCATTGAATTTTATTTTTCCGTTAGAAGGGGCTCGCACATGTTCGGCAGTACCCCCCGTGAATACTCCACCGGTATGAAAAGTTCTTAATGTTAATTGAGTACCTGGTTCCCCAATCGATTGGCCGGCAATAATACCTACAGCTTCTCCTAATTCAACCAGGTCGCCATGCGTAGGACTCCGGCCGTAACATAATCGACAGATCCAAGAGGCACTCCTACAAGTAAAGGGCGTTCGAATAGTTATTGGTTGTGCTCGAAAGGTTATGAATCGATTTACAAGTCCAACCCCAATGTCTTGATTTCGAGTGGCAATACATCGTGTGCCCATATATATATCATCGGCTAATACACGACCAATTAATGTTTGGATAAATATCTTTTCTAGCATCATACCATTCTGAAGACTCACAGAAATACCACGGACGGTGCCACAATCTGTTCGACGTACAACAATGTGTTGAACCACTTCAACAAGTCTTCGCGTGAGATATCCAGCATCTGATGTTCGTATAGCAGTATCTACAATCCCTTTACGGGCTCCGTAGCAAGAAATTATATATTCTGTTAAAGAAAGCCCTTCTCTTAAATTGCTTTGAATGGGTAACTCAATCATTTGTCCTTGGGGGTCCGACATTAATCCTCGCATACCTAATAATTGATGTACCTGAGATGCATTTCCTCTAGCTCCCGAAAAAGACATCATATAAACTGGATTAAAGGGGTCAGTCATCCTAAAATTAGGATTCATTTCTTGTCGCAAATATTCACTTGTAGCATACCATATTTCAATGGATTGGCGTAATTTTTCTATCGCGTGTACATTCCCATAATGATGGTGTTTTTCCAAAATAAAACTTTGTTGTTCAGCATCTTGAACTAGCCATCTCTTCGAGGGTATTGTTAAAAGATCGTCTAGTCCCAATGAAATCGATGTAGTAGTAGCTTGTTGAAACCCCAGAGTCTTTATTTGATCCAGGATATGCGATGTATATGCCATTCCGAAGTGATCTATTAATCTACTAATAAGTCGTTTCGCGGCAGTTCCGTCTATCACTTTATTGTGAAATACCAGATTGGCCCGTTCTGCCATAACACAAGTACCTCCCTATTCTGCTAAGTATGATTCGACAATGGGGTTGAGTCAGTGATTGGAAAACTTCCTTTTCTTAGTCTTGTTCGCGTAGAAATTCCGGAACTATGGGCCTAGTTAAAGTGAAGAGGCCTGAATTCCTACTAGTATTGTAGAATTACTTAGCCTGGTTGGGTACCATATGAATAGGTATGAGAAAACCCATGTACGGCTTCTTCGATTTCTCGATAAAGCAAAATAGAACCAACAGTGGCTCGAATGTATAAAAAAAGAATTTCTTTTTTTATGCTTCTTACTATTAGATAGTGTCCATAAATCTCATAATAAGTGCCTAAAGATTCATAGTGAACCTCGATGGGAGTTTCTGTTGAAGCAATAGGACGTTGTTCTAGTTGATACTGGAGCCACAGAGGACTATTTAAATTGATTCGTTTCTGCCGATAAGCT